AATGTGCCTATGATGTAGCGCCGGGAGGACTGTTATCTAGTGTGTATCATCTTACGAGACTAGAGTACGGTGCGGATCAACCTGAAGAGGTATGCATAAAAGTATTTGCTCCAAGGAGTAATCCTAGAATTCCGTCCGTTTTCTGGGTTTGGAAAAGCGCGGATTTTCAAGAAAGGGAATCTTATGATATGTTGGGAATTTCTTATGATAAGCATCCACGCTTAAAACGTATTTTAATGCCCGAAAGTTGGCTAGGATGGCCCTTACGTAAGGATTATATTGTACCTAATTTTTATGAAATACAAGATGCATATTGAAGCATAAAAAAACAAATTTAACTTCTTATAGTATGAGGTAGCTAAAGACTATTTGTATGTTCTAGATCAAACAGAGTAATTCATGCCCCACTGGTATTATGGATGGATAAAAAAATAAAAGACAAATTTATAAATTTTTGAGATTCTCAAAAGTTCTGTATCCTGAACTTTGTACCGCACATACATTAATCACTTACACTCGGGTTCTGTAAAGTAATAGAATGTATATCTATGAGGAAAGAATAAAATAATAATCTATATTAACGTTAATCCGAATTAACGGCAATCCTTTTTTATTTCTACTGGATCGAAGATGAATTTATTTAACCTATTGAAATATATATGAAGTATTAATATGTATATTGCATAAGAGGAAACACAATATGAACAAAAAAAGATAAAAAAATGTCTTTTTTTTTTAAACTATCTACCCATCTATCTAAAAAGTAGATGGGGTTTTTTAGACGAGTAAGTACCTAAATAACTTACTTAGGTGTCGACTATTAATATGTATATCGATCCATATTCGTCAATTTCTAGTTATAGACTAAAGAGTATACTCATAAAAAAAAAAGCATGTGCCAGGAACCAGATTTGAACTGGTGACACGAGGATTTTCAGTCCTCTGCTCTACCAACTGAGCTATCCCGACCATTCCCCTTTCTGGTACAGCATCTCCCCATTTTACGAGATAACTTGGGTCTGTGTCAATTAAAAGGATGAAAAGTATTATAAAGTCTTATATTAGGTACTGGCGGTCTTCAAAATTGGAATATAATTTTACTTAAGTTATTAATTTTATAAAACAAGTAATAAGGTAATAATATGGTTTGTGAATTACTCAACTGAGTACTACTTGCTCAAATAAAAGATATTTTTTTGTACGTCTATCATATATATCACAAGACTTGTGATAAAAGAAAAACGCTTCCTATTTGGAAAAACGAGGAACATAACTAGCTTCAAAAAGAAAAGATAACTAGTTAGGGAGTGAAAAAGACTTTTGGGGATAGAGGGACTTGAACCCTCACGATTTTAAAAGTCGACGGATTTTCCTCTTACTATAAATTTCATTGTTGTCAGTATTGACATGTAGAACGGGACTCTATCTTTATTCTCATCCGATTAATCCGTTCTTCAAAAGATCTCTCAGACTATGGGGTGAGTGTTAATGTTTTGATGAATAACTAAAATATTTATTCGCCTTTCAACTTGGAATCGATCCATAACAATTCTTGTATTTTTCCATTTCATATTAAAAATCTATACTATAATATATGGAATGGATTTCTAGAGATTCTATATAAAATCTAAAAAAAAATACAAAAAAATGCGGGTTGTCATTAATTATTTTAGGACGTATACGTATATTCTTCACCCCTTTTCTTGGGGTGGAATTTAGACCGAAAAAGTCTTATAACAATACAGCACAGTCAACCCCATTTGTTTAGAACAGCTTCCTTTGAGTCTCTGCACCTATCCTTTTTTTTTCTTGCTTTCTGAATCCATTTTTTCTTTTTTTTTTTAGGAGAAAATAAGGAGTTGGCTCAGGATTGCCCCATTTTTTCCAGGGTTTCTCTGAATTTGAAAGTTTTCACTTAGCAGGTTTCTATACTAAGGCTCAAGCCAATTAAGTCCGTAGCGTCTACCGATTTCGCCATATCCCCGTTGTCTTTTATAAAATTAGGATCCCAATGGAATGGCCTTCCCTTCCGTACCTCTCGCATTTTTTCGATTTTATACGGATTAATATACCAAAAAGTGTTTCCTCCTTTTTTCTTTATCTTATTTCATTTCTATTGGGAAGCCTATAATTTTTAAATTGGCTTTTAATTTGATTTGGTCTAATCCGAAATGATTCTATCATTTCTGTAGGTACAATTCAATATAGATGAATATAGAGCATAAATATGCGCCTTTCCTTTGTAATACTCAAAGGGTCGATTCTTTGTTTTTTGTCTTAGTCTCTGAATAAGAATAGAAGAATATTTTATTATGTTATTATGCTGCAGACCCCTAAAAACAAAACTAAAAAAATATCTATTCATTATATCTATAATGCAAAATTTCATAATGAAAATTTTTTTTTTTCAATTAATAGCCCTCATTATAATTATATAATTTATATAATTTTAAAATCAAATTTAAATAGAAAAAAATTGCTCTAGACGAAAAAAAAAATGAAAAAGCTTAAACTAAAATAGAGTTTTTTGTATGTAGAATTTCTACGAGCCCGCTTAGCTCAGAGGTTAGAGCATCGCATTTGTAATGCGATGGTCATCGGTTCGATTCCGATAGCCGGCTTTTCTTTATTTTTTTAACTTATACTTAACATAGATTAATAAAAAAATAATGCATATATAAATGGTATATCATATATACAATACAATCTAATGTAATAGAATACTGCAGAAAATTGCGTTTCATTTCTTTGTTTTTTGTAAAATGAAAAAATAAATAAAGATAAGGAGTCTTTATGTCGCGTTACCGAGGACCTCGTTTCAAAAAAATACGCCGTTTAGGGGCGTTGCCCGGACTAACAAATAAAAGGCCTAGAGCCGGAAGTGATCTTAGAGCCCAATCGCGTTCCGGGAAAAGATCTCAATATCGTATCCGTCTCGAAGAAAAACAAAAATTGCGGTTTCATTACGGTATTACAGAACGACAATTACTAAAATACGTCCGTATCGCCCGAAAAGCCAAAGGGTCAACAGGTCAGGTTTTACTACAATTACTTGAAATGCGTTTGGATAACATCCTTTTTCGATTGGGTATGGCTCCAACTATTCCTGGCGCCCGCCAATTAGTTAATCATCGACATATTTTAGTTAATGGTCGTCTAGTAGATATACCGAGTTATCGTTGCAAACCCCAAGATACTATTACGGCAAAAGATGAACAAAAATCCACAGCCCTAATTCAAAATTTTCTTGATTCATCCCCTCCGGAGGAATTGCCCAAACATTTGACTCTTCAACCATTTCCGTATAAAGGATTAGTCAATCAAATAATAGATAATAAGTGGGTCGGTTTGAAAATAAATGAATTGCTAGTAGTAGAATACTATTCTCGTCAGACTTAACTCTAATTAAATTACAAAGCTACAAAGCAAAGGCTAAGGCTTCGGACAATCTGGCCCTTTTCTTTCGTCAAAGTAAATTGGCTTAAGGATTAAAGTCAAAAGTCAGAGGTTTGATCTGAATTTTATCCCACTCATATATTCTTTCCCACCTCGAATCTAACTGTTATGTTCTAATAATGGTATTTCATTTCTTGTTGTTTGATATCTTACAGTTAGGAATGTTGGTTTAAAGTACGGAAAGAGAGGGATTCGAACCCTCGGTAAACAAAAGCTTACATAGCAGTTCCAATGCTACGCCTTGAACCACTCGGCCATCTCTCCTACATAATTATTATTATGAATTAAAAACCGAAAAAATAGCGAGTCATTAATATTCCATTTTTTTTTAGCTAGATATGACCAATCAAAGAATTTTATTCTATAATTATAAGTAGAGGTTTTCAATCTTTATTTTTTTTGAACTGAATCTGTTTTTATGTTATTTCGTACTGTACAAACCCTTTGATTTGGGGAATCATTTTCCCACAAGAGGTAAAGAAAATAATTATAGAATGGATTGATCCCTATGCCTAGATCGCGAATAAATGGAAATTTTATTGATAAGACCTTTTCAATTGTGGCCAATATCTTATTACGAATAATTCCGACAACTTCGGGAGAAAAAGAGGCATTTACTTATTACAGAGATGGTGTGATTTGATTCTTTTTTTTTGCTTAAAGACACACGATTCGAAACAGAAAGAACAAAAATTCTTAATTCTATATTTTAGTAAAATAACAAAAAAATCTACGCTTGTTGAAGGTGAAGTTTAGAAATAGAACAATTCCTTCTGTCGTGTATCCCCGATTGATGCAGCCTCAAATACTACGCTTCAATTATCAAATTGAATATTAGTATTGAGCGGAAGGTTACACCTGTGTGTTCTGTATTACAGGTCAATTCTACTTCCTAGTAATAAAGTCCCAATAGGCAGCATAGGGGAAAAAGCACTACACCTAGCAATCAACAACACGAAAGCTTTGTTAAAAATGACTTACTGACTCCCTTTTCTTATCTGGATTGGGACTAACAAGAATGGTCGGGACAACAAACATCCATCTCGTTGGTACTTTGGATACCCATATAACCATCGAAGACTGTTGAAGTGACTATTTCCTGGAAATTTAGGGGGCGTTGAGGACAAAGTAATTGTTGGAGCTTTAGTATCAAGGCGTTTGATGTTAGTACAAATTCTTGCGCAAGAAGGTTGGCTAGCGATTTTTTGTAAAAACACTAGCCCCACTCAGTTCATAATGAGAATATTTCAACCCTGTTTATTATTCCATGTATTTTTTATTCTCATTATGCGTATTTAAAGGAGGAGCCGTATGAGATGAAAATTTCACGTACGGTTCTGGAACGGAGATTCTTTGAATCGAATGACGACCGTAACGGATGTCGGCTCAATCCGAAGGAAATTATGCGGAAGCTTTACAGAATTATTATGAAGCTATGCGACTAGAAATCGATCCCTACGACCGAAGTTATATACTCTATAATATAGGCCTTATTCACACAAGTAATGGGGAACATACGAAAGCTTTAGAATATTATTTCAGAG